AAATAACATAAAGGGAATCACGCTCTGTAGGATTTGAACCTACGACATCGGGTTTTGGAGACCCGCGTTCTACCGAACTGAACTAAGAGCGCTTTTTTATGACAGGAGATACGATTGTAAAGAAAAGGATTTTCTCATTTTTGTACCCCCAATGCGTCTTGTATACATTGGTATGCAAAAATGAAAGATTATGTCCAATTTTATTTAATTGATCTCACTCAGATCCCAGTCAATTAATCCCTTGTTACCGCCCATAGGAGAAGTAATAGGTAGGGATGACAGGATTTGAACCCGTGACATTTTGTACCCAAAACAAACGCGCTACCAAGCTGCGCTACATCCCTTTTCCAAAATTTTTGTACAGTGTCATTGTACAAAATCCATGTCTTGTTTTCCACATCGTTATTTTTTCCTCGATTCATATACAATTTTCTTGTCATTTCTTCTTTTTGGTTTCATATAATAAAAGAATTATATACATCTGAAACCTAACGTATAAAAAAGATGACTATTTTGCTTAGGAAGAAGAGGGTCTCTTTTTCTTTTTTAGGGACAGGGGTAGGAAAATCTTATCTACTGTTCATTGTACATATCCATTTTTGTTAGGAATTCCGTACAAAAAAATACAAATGATCTTGAACTACAGCATCTGACCATATATGTATTACAATAAAGAAGGAGGATTTTCAATGCGAGATATAAAAACATATCTTTCCACAGCGCCTGTGCTAACTACTCTATGGTTTGGGTCTTTAGCGGGTCTATTGATAGAAATTAATCGTTTATTCCCAGATGCTTTGTCATTCCCTTTTTTCTAGTTATTAATATTATATTAATATTATATTAATATTATTAATATAATATGCGAAAAAAATGAAGAAAATTTGAGATACAATTCTACGTGACGTGACTAAAACTTAGTCCCCCCCTTTTTCAGTTCTTTAGGATAGGAAGGAAAGAGAAAGAAAAAGTATATTGAACCTCAGCAAAAATCCGGTGGATCTAAGATCCCATTTTGGAGAACAGAAATAGAAAGGGGGTCCAGTCTAAGGTAAAAAAAAAGCTCCACGAAATCATAGCATAAAAAAAAGATACTTAAATGAAATACTGGGATTAGGATAGGAATAATTGATAGTTAGAAAAAAATTGTATTACTTACATTATTACTATATATATAATAATATTCTATTAATATTAATTAGAATTACAACAAAATATTTAGAAATGGAATTTCTAATTAGTAACTTCTATTGATATTTATTTTTTTTCTTTTTTGTTCTTTTCGTCTTCTTAGGTTCGGGTCGAAAACAGAAGAGTTAAGTTGATCAAACAAAAATGCAAAGGGGGTTCATGGCTAAGGGTAAAGATATCCGAGTTAGAGTTATTTTGGAATGTACCAGTTGTGTCCAAAATGGTGTCAATAAAGAATCGCCAGGCATTTCTAGATATATTACTCAAAAGAATCGGCACAATACACCCAGTCGATTAGACTTGAGAAAATTTTGTCGATATTGTCACAAGCATACGATTCATGGGGAAATAAAGAAATAAATCGAACGTGTGTTTGATCTTTCAAAGGGGCAGGAAAAGGAAGAACTTAACATATCTTAACATAAACATATATATATATATATATAATATAATAATATACAAATAATATACAAATAAAAATATAGAATATACAAAAAAACCTATTTCGGTCGGATCTGAAATGAATAAAGAAATAGAATTTTAGAGATAAGGAATAAACCATGGATAAATCCAAGCAACCTTTTCGTAAATCCAAGCGATCTTTTCGTAGGCGTTTTCCCCCAATTGAATCGGGGGATCGAATTGATTATAGAAACATGAGTTTAATTAGTCGATTTATTAGTGAACAAGGAAAAATATTATCTAGACGGGTGAATAGATTGACCTTGAAACAACAACGATTAATTACTATTGCTATAAAACAAGCTCGTATTTTATCTTTGTTACCTTTTCTTAATAATGAAAAACAGTTTGAGAGAGCCGAGTCAATCCCTAGAACTACCGGTCCTAGAACCAGAAATAAATAGATATACTCTTCCATTGATTCAAAACTTCAATCGGAATTCAAGCTCAGATTGATGTTTTGTTCGAAAAGCCTCAAATCCAGATTTTATTGTTGTGTTATAAGAAACAACAAATAGGGAAAGAATAAATCTTTTTTTTTGAAAGATGTTCGTTTATTTCTACTACTTATCTTATCTTAATTTTTTTTATTCTATCTTCCCGGAGTACATTCTCCGGGGAATGCAATTCTGTTTCAATCATTCCTATATATGACTTTAGAATGTCTTTTATTTCATAATTTTATTGGAAATCGTGTAAAGACAATTCTTATTTGATATAGCTATTTGCGCAAGTATTTTACGATTAAGAAGTAATTGCTTCTTGTACAGATTGTGTATTAATTTACTATAACTATAGAATACCCCTTTCTCACGAGCCGCTGCATTTATCCGAGCGATCCACAAACGACGAAAGTCCCTCTTTTGCCTGCCCCTATCTCGATGAGAGGAAACCAAAGCTCTCATTTTCTGTTGAGTAATGGTTCGAGTAAGTCTTGAATGCGCCCCTATAAAGGTTGATGCAAATAAACGAATTTTTGTTCGACGTCTCCGAGCTGTATATCCTCGTCTAACTCTGGTCATTGAATCAAATTACACTTTAATGAATGAATAACTAATTGATTTTTCTTCTTTCAGTCATCCTTTTATTCCCCGGTTGATTAATAACAAAACGGATTATTCCGATATATAAAATATAAATTCCAATGGCTTTTGCTACTATGACCTTCCCAACCACGATTTTGAATCCTTTCAGGTAAAATACCTAGAAATAAGAAATTCTAACGATATTCAAAAAATAAAAGCAAAAAATAGTGGGTTCCGTCGTTTCTATGGTTATTTCATAAACGGCGAGGTCCTCTCTATACACCGGAGCCTCTTCTTTCATTTAATCAAATGTTATTGTAAACTTGTATAGTTCACTCTCTTTGGCTCTACCAATCAATTATACAGTAATAGATCTTTTCACAAAAAAAGCTATCCATACAGTGACGGCATTTAATTATGAAAGTTGGCTAGGTAGCTGACCTTGTTAGTCCGTTCTTTCAAGAAAGGGAACATAACCTTTTTGCTTCTTGTAGTACTATTTCCTCCGCTTAATGGATAACTATTTGCTACCAATGGGGAATTGCTTTTCATCTCAAATTGAGGTGATTGGATTTGCACCAATGGAAACCATAAATTTCATACACAAAAAATATAGGTATATGATAGATCCTCATTTTTAGATAGTAAAAATGGATTTTTCCACTCTATCTATCCTATTGGTGATTGGTACTGGAAAAATGGTTTCGTTTGTTCGAACTCATGATCTAAACGAGTCGCACATACACCCTAGTACATGTTCCCCGACGCTGAGGACATCCTCGAAGTGCGGGGGATTTCGTGATTTTTCTTATTGGCTGTCTTGTGTTTCTAATAAGTTGTTTAATTGTCGGCATATCATACATATATATAATAAAATAGGTTGGTTTAGATCGATCTTAACCTGATGATTGATGATTATGAATTATTTCCATTCAATATCAAATCATGAAAAATTCGAATTCTGATTTGAAACGGAATCATGTATTTACACGAAATCTCCAGTATTTTCATTTTCGACCGCTACAAGATCAACAATACCATGAGCTTGGGCTTCTGTTGCTGACATAAAAACATCCCTTTCCATGTCTTCGGATATAACCCATAAAGGGTTGCCCGTTCTTTGTACATAAACCTTTGTGAGGGTTTCGCGAAGTTTCAGTAGTTCTTCCGCTTCCAGGATAAATTCCCCTGCTTGCGCCTCATAAAAAGAACTAGCAGGTTGGTGAATCATGACCCTGATAATATTGATATAACATCATGCATGAACGGTTCTTCTATCTTGCAGGATTGGGCTAAAGTAAGGGATAAAAAAACAAGAAGAAAAAAAAAAACAAATAGAATGGAACAGCCGTACAGGCATCTTTTGTACATTGCATACGGCTCTGCAATGGCATTTCTTCCTCCCTTCTCTTCAATTTCTATTCTATCGAAGAAAAAAATGGAATCCATCCGATCCAGATCGTTGAATGATCTATTTACCACCCTTCCTTTCGTATTGTAGGAGTCAAAAAATACTATGATGGTTCTGTTGCTTTCTATATTTATCTCGTCTGTGATTTAGTAATCCCAAAGTTTCTTTTTTTTTTTTTCATTTTCGTACTCTTTCTTTCGTAACGTAAATATCATAAAGAGACTTCTGGTGTGGAAGAAAAATGGTTTGTGACGCTGAAATGTACTCCTGACACATAAGATCAAATCGGAATAACCTTTGTTTCATACTACTATCTCGATACAAAATCTCATGTTAGGAAAAACAATACTAGTTTGTTCATATCGAACTCGAAGTGCCATGCTATTATTACCTATTTTTCATATTATTCACATTCGATATGGCGAAGGCATAGTCTTCTTCTTTTTTTTCAAATAAAAACTCATTGGCGCCAAGCGTGAGGGAATGCTAGACGTTTGGTAATTTCTCCTCCGACCAGAATGAAAGATCCCATTGAAGCGGCTAATCCCATGCAAATTGTATGCACATCGGGCGAAACAAATTGCATAGTATCATAAATGGCTATTCCTGGTATTACCCATCCGCCGGGGGAGTTTATAAACAAATAAAGATCCCTAGTATCATCTTCTATACTGAGATATACCATGAGACCAACAAGTTGATTTGAGATCTCACTATCAACTTCTTGGCCTAAAAAAAGTAATCTTTCTCGATAAAGTCGGTTGATTAGGACAAAATTGTATCCCTTTTGAACCGTACGCGCATCTTTGGATGCATACGGTTCAAAAAAATTGTGAAAAAAGAATCAATGTGTCGATTCCAATCCTATCTCTTTTTTTTGTAACAGATTTCCTTTTTTCTAATGAAAATAA